GGTTCTATTCGGGATAGCGACAGCCCCGGGCGTGCTCTATCAAAAGAAAATTCCCATTCAATGCATGAAATGAAGTAGGATAATTTTATGATAATTCCTTATTGACAATATATCTAAATAATAGATATCTGTGTAACAATTTATGTTCTGGGGTTTACATAAACTCATATGTTTTGTTATAATTGAAATTGAGAAATATTTTTTGATTAAAAAATCAATACTGATTCGTTCTGTCTCAATTTGTATTTTGTCATTAGGAAAACACAATTTGAAATTCAAATTCCAGAATCGTTCATGAATTCGAAGTAAGGGGTCAATAGTCAATGGTTCTAATTTCTCGTCTGAAAAATACCCATTTGATTTCTCAATAGAAAAACGAGAGAATGTTTTTAGCATTGTGTATTTTCAGATACTATACAATCAATCATAAGGGATGGATCAAATCCAATCAAAAGGGGTCTTTCTTTTATTTTAGGAAATAAAGGATTAAGGAAAACAGAAGTCAAAATGCAAGTACAATAAAAATTCAGTAATCCGGGAAAAATTGCATCTATTCTATTTTGTATCATTTTGGCGGCATGGCCGAGTGGTAAGGCGGGGGACTGCAAATCCTTTTTCCCCAGTTCAAATCCGGGTGTCGCCTGAATCACCAAAAAAATCGAAATCATAATCGATTTATTGGATTGGTTTCTCAATAGTGTTTGGTAGAACCCCTTTTTGACTCTGCGACATTAATTCCACTATTATTAGTGAGGAATAATGAAAAAATTCCTTCGTATTTATAGAGATAGGGGACATAATGCACATGGATATAGTAAGTCTCGCTTGGGCTGCTTTAATGGTAGTCTTTACATTTTCCCTTTCACTCGTAGTGTGGGGAAGAAGTGGACTTTAGAAGTACTACTAATTGAGTTCAGGAATCAAACCGTATCGATTGTTTTATAGATCATTCTTTTGAACTATTTAAAATCAAATCTTTTCTTTGAATTTTGAATCCCATTGGATTCCAATGGAGTAATCTATGATAGGAATCATACTTTTTCAATCAAAGAGATATTTCATCGATTCCCATCTTTGTACTTCGAAAAGAAAGGGATTCAGATGATTGGAAATTTATTCCAACCTAAAATTCTTCCGAAATTTTCTATTTCAATCAATGGGAATGGGCTCTTACTATCTTTATAGATGGATACTAAGGAAGACCGGACCTTTTTTCTTTTTTTTTTTATTTCCCTTTTACTCTTCAAAAAAGAAGTCGTTTTGTTAAGCGTATACGCACTTTCTATGAGAAATGATATAGAGATAGTGGTTGTTTAAGGAGAGACTGGGCAATAATAAAATCTTGCCTCGGGCGAGTTACATATCGGGCATTTACCCTTTGGTTTCTATTTTTAGAAAGGCGGTTTATGCTTTATCGACTTATTTCATATCACGGTTCTGACGTTAAAAAAAGGCGAGTTTTCCCCTTCCTTATTAGGAAAAGGAAAGGAATTAGAATCCTACAGATAAGAATTATTTCAGATTGATCGGAACAAATAACAAATAGATGTAGGAAATTGGGTCTTATGTCAATTCCATACAATATATGGAATATATAGATATGGAATTAATATACACATATATGAAGAGAATATTGTAGATTGATATATAGAAACTTAAACCTTTATCTTTATTCTAGATTACAACTTTATAGACTAAGAGATAGATAGTATAAAAATTCATTTTTATACTATCTATCTCTTATAAAATTGCCGACTATAATTATAGTGCGCTCATTTCATTTAAGTTAAGACGTGAAATTGGAATCCCTTTCATTTGACTTTGTCCATTTTTGATAAGAACTTGGAAGGAAAGTTTTATTCAAATGAATTTTCAAATTCAATTGAATTAATCATTTTGACTGACTGTTTTTACGTAAATGATAAGTAGAAAAGCGGTAGGAACTAGAATGAATAGTGCAGTAGCAATAAATGCAAGAATATTGACTTCCATAATCTCATCGGTTTTTTACTTCGCAATAACTCGGGATTTAATCCCCTAGAGATGATAAATCTTTTGTCTATCGTCTGTAAATTCAATGAATGAATTACCTCTTGATGATCTTGAACCGGATCACTATCATGAATAACAATATCTGATCTATCAAATCAACCCGTTGTCAAGACTTGAATAGTATAACATAGGAAGTTCTTTTATCCATACCGAATTCCAATTTTGATTCCTGACTCAATTACTCAAAAATTTTATTTATCATCCGTTTCCTTGTTTTTTCTATAACCCACCTTGCGTCTTCCTTGGACAATCTTCTGATGAAGGATCATCAGATTGCCTTTCCACTTCAATTAATTACATAGTTCCAAACCTAATAAACAATAAAAGCGAAATGGAAAAATAGGAAAGCAAAAAGAAATCAAGACTTCTTTTTGCTTTGGGAATGAAAGTATATCCCTCGACACTCTTTACTGGTTCATAGAAAGGGAAAAATGCATTTTTGGATTTA